CAACCAATACCTATATTAGTGTTTATTAGTGTTGAATAGAAATCTAAATGGGGCGTGGCCAAGTGGTAAGGCAACGGGTTTTGGTCCCGCGACTCGGAGGTTCGAATCCTTCCGTCCCAGGGCCCTCCAATTCTATCAGAATAAAGATTTTTTTGTTCTATTTAAAATCTTCTGTTTAAGAGTGTAATGTTTATTTAATAGTTCCTTGTTTCCGATTTCTAATGATTCATAAAAGAAGAATATCTTTTACTTTCTTTCTCATAAAACGAATTGAGTGCCGATGACATACAGAATAAATTTGTGATCCGGGTGGGATAGTAATATGGATTAATGTATAATTAAAAAAGAAAACAGGACGGGCTGTCCTGTGTATGCACGGCTTGCTCAACTTCATATTGAAGTTAGTTACTTAGAAAACTTTACATCCTATAATTCATTTAATTGAATTATCAATGCAATGCTGCATTCTGAATCGAAATGCGAAAATCCCCATATTCCTTAATTTCTTTTATATTTAGATTCTTTGATCTCTAAAGAAAAAAATGGGGTAACTAATTCTATGTTTGATGCTGAATTCTGAACAGTAGGAAGTTCTTGTCTTGGTACTAATTTAATTACATCACTGGGATGAAGGCTCCAAAAACTTGTTTGGGATAAAAATAGGAACAAAACAAGTAAAAAAAAAGTATGCAACTGTTTGTCTTTTCGCTTATACAAGATTGTCCAGCATACTGTAAGCACATCCTTTTTTTATCTATCTAGCTGGGTGAAATCATTGATGATTCAATTGGGTTTTTACGGGAAAACTTGATTCAAATAAATGATAATGATGTCGAAGTAGTACATTTTTAAAATTCAAAAATTTGAATCACTCTCCTTGGTATTCGAAGAAGTGTGAAATTTCGAAATCTATTCCTATCGAGAAACTTCCCCCTCCCCGGTCATTGGACTAGCCTATTTGGTTAATGAGTATATTCATTCTGTTCCGGTATTGGAAACCCGATTAAAGACCCTTCTTTAGTTTTAGTTTAATTGTTCGATAAAAAAAAAAGAATTGGATTTTTCATGATTGATCTGTCTTGAACAATCTGTTGACGATGCAGATTGAAAGAAGAATTCGTTTATTTGTATTCTTTATAAATTGTTTAATTCATAATTTATATGTAATATGGGGTTAATAAACTTATATATGTAATATGGGGTTAATAAACTTAAATTCTTGTTGAGACTTCTCCAGAAAAAATACCCATACATAATAAAAAAATAAAGTTCTGTATTATTATGTATGTATCGATTGAGCCAATGATTATTCATGATTCCATATTGAATCAATTCCATACCGGTTCCAAACTAGAGGAATGTTATGGTAAAACTTCGTTTAAAACGATGTGGTAGAAAGCAACGTGCGACTTGAAGGACATGATCGGTTGTGGATTCTTACATCCACCATTTTTTATATAGGAATTATGAGGTGCTCTTGGCTCGACATAGTTTGTTCTGTTCTACTAGAACCCCCATTTGGTTGGGTTGTGAGTTAAAGTAAATGGTACACGATGGAGCTCGAGCAGAAAAGATGAATTTCTCAGAGGTAAGGATCTAGGGTTAATGTCAATCAATAAGTTGGAACAACTTCGTAAGCATATCTTCGATATAGAAATGGAAAAGATTCCATTCTAACAAAATTTCCTTTTGGATTTGAAACTTTTGTTGAAATTGGGAAAACTATTTCGACCAAAAGTGTATCACACGGGAATCAACCATTCATATGATTTTTCGATAGTCAATAAATCACAAAAGGTATGTTGCTGCCATTTTGAAATGATTAAGGATCACCGAAGTAATGTCTAAACCCAATGATTCAAAAACAAAGATAAACGATCTTGGAACAAGAAAACGCCATTTTCAATTGTCTCAACAACTTGAGCAGAATAAAATAAGGAATAACAAAATGGATTCTAAAATGAGACAAAAAAATGGGTTAAAGACAGCTCAATAAATTAAATGCTAAGGACTCAAGATTTTCCTTTGAACTCTTTGAGAATTATCCTATCCAACTTGAGTTATAAGTACGAATGATTTTATTCTTTTCGGTTTTTTCGGGAAGTGAAGAATAAAAAAATGAATAAAATCTAAAATCATAGTTTAATTGAATTTATGATTTTATGAATCCATTTGCCACTCTAGTTATATATTATGACATAAATTAGAATCATTCTTTCTCGAGCCGTACGAGGAGAAAGCCTCCTATACGTTTCTAAGGGGGGAATTGTTGATCTATATCTATCCCACTGAGCCATCTATCGAATCGTTGCAATTGATGTTCGGTCTCGAAGAGAAGGAAGAGATCTTCGGAAAGTGGGTTTTTACGATCCAATAAAGAATCAAACTTATTCAAATGTTCCTGCTATTCTATATTTCCTTGAAAAAGGCGCTCAACCTACGGGAACCGTCCATGATATTTCAAAGAAGGCAGAGATATTTAAGGAACTTCGCTTAATTA